CAGAACAAAGAAATTCCACGGTCGAACTACCAAACCAAAATAGAATGGGCCAAAAATATAAGACCTAAATGCTTCACTTTGTATTGAAAAGCTAGTTAGCAATTCTTGTGAATCTAATTCATAGAAATTCCGTCCAGTAAAATGGAAGAATTATAAATCTCTAAAATAATAGATAGAAATACCGCAAATAGAGCCATTGCGACACCCATCAAAGGAGTAGTTCCCCACCCAGGAGCTACTTTACCATATTCAGAATTCAATGGTTTCAATAAATCCCCTACAATAGTTCGTCTTGGACCAGATCTAGAACTACCCTCAACGGTTTGTGTAGCCATAAATCCTATTTTTTATTCATTGAGATCTGTTGACTTTGTATACCATTCCGCTGTAAATAAATGATCTTTTTATAGATCCATTGTGGTCTTGAAATTATATAATAATTGAATAATGGAAACAGCAACCCTAGTTGCCATCTCTATATCTGGTTTACTTGTAAGTTTTACTGGGTACGCCTTATATACTGCTTTTGGGCAACCCTCTCAACAATTAAGAGATCCATTCGAAGAACATGGGGACTAGTTGAAGTAATGAGCCTCCCAATATTGGGAGGCTCATTACTTCAATTGAGATAATGAAAAATCATTTCACCTTTTTAGTTGGAACTTTAGGTGGTTCTCGAAAAAAGATAGCGAAAAAAATTATTCCTAAAGTCGAGACTAAGAGGAATGTATAAACCAATGCTTCCATAGATTTGATCACGGTTTACAATTATAGCTTCCATACCTGTTTATTTGGGATCGCCCCCCCGATAAAGAAAGAGCAAGAGTCAAAGAAAAGGCAGCAATTCAAATCCAGATTTATCCGGTACTCTATGTCAAATTCAAATAAAAAAATAAAATAAAGTCGAAAAGTAAGAGAACAATGTTGTATCAGACTACTTGTCTTCTTGTAGTTGGATCTCCAAGTTTTTGGAATGCTCCAAACTCCACTTGAGCATCCAAATCTGGGTCAATACCAGCAAAAACATCTCTGAACAAGGTTCTAGCACCATGCCAAATGTGTCCGAAGAAGAAGAGCAGAGCAAACGAAGCATGTCCAAAAGTAAACCAACCCCTCGGACTGCTACGAAAAACACCATCTGATTTCAAAGTAGCACGATCTAATTCAAAGATTTCACCCAATTGAGCGCGTCTAGCATATTTTTTCACAGTAGCAGGATCACTATAACTGACTCCATTGAGTTCGCCACCATAGAATTCAACAGTTACCCCTACTTGTTCGACACTATACTTCGATTCCGCCCTTCTAAAAGGAACATCCGCTCTAACAATTCCGTCTCCGTCTACCAAAACCACTGGAAATGTTTCAAAAAAAGTGGGCATACGACGTACAAAAAGTTCACGCCCTTCTTTATCTCTAAAGATCGGGTGTCCTAACCACCCAACAGCTATTCCATCCCCATTGTCCATTGAGCCCGCTCTAAACAATCCTCCCTTTGCCGGATTATTGCCGATGTAATCATAAAAAGCTAATTTTTCGGGAATTTTAGACCAAGCTTCTGATAAACTTTGATTTTCGGCTAGCCCAGCACCAACTCTTCTATATATTTCTTGCTGGAAATATCCCTGATCCCATTGATAACGCGTCGGACCAAATAATTCAATCGGAGTTGTTGCTGAACCATACCACATAGTTCCGGCAACAACAAAAGCGGCAAAAAAGACAGCCGCGATACTACTGGAAAGGACGGTTTCAATATTTCCCATACGTAATCCTTTGTACAGACGTTGGGGCGGACGGACACTAAGATGGAAAAGGCCCGCCAATATGCCCAATGTCCCTGCTGCAATATGATGAGAGGCTATTCCTCCTGGAACAAAAGGATCAAAACCTTCCACACCCCACGCTGGATTTACGGATTGTACCCTTCCGGTTAGTCCATAAGGATCGGACACCCATATTCCAGGACCATACAATCCTGTTACATGAAATGCGCCAAAACCAAAACAAGCCACCCCTGAGAGAAATAAATGAATTCCAAAGATTTTGGGTAAATCCAAAGAAGGTTTTCCTGTACGTTCATCACAAAAGATTTCTAGATCCCAATAGACCCAATGCCAGATGGCTGCCAAGAAGCACAAGCCAGAAAACACAATATGTGCCCCGGCCACACCTTCATAACTCCAAATACCCGGATTCGTTATAGTCCCCCCTGTGATACTCCAACCGCCCCATGAATTGGTTATTCCTAAACGAGTCATGAAGGGTATAACGAACATACCTTGTCTCCACATTGGGTCAAGAACAGGGTCAGAGGGATCAAAAACCGCTAATTCATATAGAGCCATCGAACCGGCCCAACCAGCAACCAGAGCTGTATGCATTATATGGACAGCAAGCAAACGACCGGGATCATTCAATACGACAGTATGAACACGATACCAAGGCAAACCCATGGAAATACCCCTTATATCAACAAAAAATGGACACTATGTAACTTTATTGCACTGTAAAAAACTATGCTATGGACATCCCCCGATTATCTCGGGGAAAGGATTAATATTTGTTCTAGTCTTTTAGTAATAATAGAACAATATTCTATTCGTAAGAACAAAAAGAAGCAGATCTATTCTATATCCGATAAGTAACAATACGCAATGGTGGAGGGTAGGAGGCGGGGGTTGACCCTTTTTTCTATGAGTGAATGCAGACATATTTGTTCATTATTCAAAGGACCCATTTGTATTGTAAAAATCTTCCTTTATTCATTAGGTCTTCCCTTTTTTTATTTAGGAATTATTTATGAACTTATTCAATCGATAGATAAAATATGATAAAGACCGATATTATTAAGACAATAAACCCATTGTTACGCTTCCACATCAAAGTAAGATATACTCCTTAATCATTTTTTTTTTCATTTTATGCCTATTGGTGTTCCAAAAGTACCCTTTCGAAGTCCTGGAGAGGAAGATGCATCTTGGGTTGACGTATAGTGCGACTTGTCAGATATATTGAGTCATATGGGATTTCCCCGTTCTCTCCCCCGATCGAGACATCCTCTCTTTCACCTCAAAAAAGATTGATTGAATCATCAAAAATTTGGAGCGTGAAGTGTATTGAAGTACAATTCAATTTTTTGAGGGTATCCAGATTACTATTATCAATTTAGAAAAATTTATGGTTGGCTTGGTTGGACCAATAACTTGAAGCATCTAGACTCTGTTTAGAAGAACCCAATACGATTACTACTTCTATTTCTATCATAGATTTTGTATCATATATTTGGTGGAAAACATAAAATAAATTGAAAAAAGAAAAAAAAAAAGAAGTTGCAGCAAAAAGACGTGGTATTGGAGTATTTGTCCTATATGTGCAAATAAAAATCGGGCGGATCTTTACTCGGAGTAGAGCATAAACCTAAAAGAATTGAAGAAGTCCATTCAGAAACAAGAAAATGACATCGGGATTGGGATTCGATCTCGATGAAAAAAAGAATACATCAATGAGAAGTTAGTCCAATAAGTTTAGTACATTATTATTATTATCTTCTTTTTTATAGGTAAACGGGTCAAAAGTCTTCTTTTTGAAAAAAAAAAAAGAAATGTTTAAAAATCTAAGAAAAACTCATTAGAAGTTCGAAAGGAGCCCACTATGAAAAAAAAAGAGGGAAGGTTGAAATCTACACATTGATTCTTTTTCGCGATTTTTGTGGAACCGTATGCATCAAAAGGTGCATGTACGGCTCCTAAGGGATCAAATTTTATCCTAATCAACCGACTTTATCGAGAAAGACTACTCTTTTTAGGCCAAGAGATTGATAGTGAAATATCCAATCAACTTATTGGTCTTATGGTATATCTCAGTATAGAGGATGATACCAAAGATCTTTATTTGTTTATAAACTCTCCGGGCGGATGGGTAATACCCGGAATAGCTATTTATGATACTATGCAATTTGTGCAACCAGATATACAAACAATATGCATGGGATTAGCCGCTTCAATGGGATCCTTTATTCTGGCCGGAGGAGAAATTACCAAACGTCTAGCATTCCCTCACGCTTGGCGCCAATGAGTCTTTTATTTGATATTTGAGAGAAAAAATAAGACTATGCCTTCGCCCTATGAATATTAAGTAATAATAGCATGGCACTTCGAATTCGATATGAAAAATGTTTTTCTTTTTTCAAAACCATTAGATTCTGTATCGAAAGAGTAGTATGAGAAAGGAAGTATTTACGATTTTATCTTATCTGTCGGAGCCTATTTCAGCTTCAGCGTCACAAACTCTTTTGTTTTCATCCCTGAAAAAGCTCTTAACAATATTTATGTTATGAAAGAATATGAAAAAAGATTTATTTTTGACTTCTAAAAAAAAAAAAAAGAAACTTTGGGATTGCTGAATAAGAGACAAAATAATAAAGCAACGGAACCATCATAGTATTCTTTTTTAACTACTCTAAAAGGAAGGATGGTTATTGGATCATTTACCGATCTGGGTCTGATAGACCCTATATTTTCTATTTCTTTGATGAAAAGTAAAAATGAATTCCATTGTAGAGCCGTATGCAATACGCAAAAGATGCCTGTACGGTTGTTAAATTCTATCTTTTTTTGTTATTTCTTATTATTATTCTTTATCTCTCTCGCCTTATCGTGCGAGATGGAGGAACTCTTTTTTTTTTTTGTTATATCATCAGGGTAATGATCCATCAACCCGCCAGTTCTTTTTATGAGGCACAAACGGGAGAATTTATCCTGGAAGCGGAAGAATTACTGAAGCTGCGCGAAACTATCACAAGGGTTTATGTACAAAGAACGGGTAAACCTTTATGGGTTGTATCCGAAGACATGGAAAGGGATGTTTTTATGTCAGCAACAGAAGCCCAAGCTCATGGAATTGTTGATCTTGTAGCGGTTGAATAAAAAAAAATGATCAGATCAGGAATTCCGCGCAAATCAACGATTTTCTATTTTATCTTATTACCTGATTGAATATAATAATTCTATTAATTGATCCATTACTATTAATATAGAAGTAATTCATAATCCATAATTGTCGGGTTAGGATTGATCTAAACCAGCTCATTATGTATACGACTCAACATGCCAACTATTAAACAACTTATTAGAAACACAAGACAGCCAATAAGAAATGTCACGAAATCCCCCGCTCTTCGGGGATGCCCTCAACGCCGAGGAACATGTACTCGGGTGTATGTGCGACTCGTTCAGATTGTGGACTAAGACAAAAAAAAAAAAGAAAACAAGATCTTCCAGTATCCGCGATCAGTACCAATGAATAGGATAGAATGAGAATGGAATTCTTCCATTCACACTATATTAAACTAAAAAAGATCTATCATATCTATTCTTCTAGTGTTATTGTATAAAATTTATGGTTTCCATTGGTGCAAATCCAATCACCTCACTTTGCAATTAAAAATGAGAAAGACTTCCCGTTGGTAGCAAATGGTTATCCATTAAGCAGGGAAACTCTATTTAAAAAGCAGAAGGATTATGTCCTTACTCTTACAAGAACGGACTAACAGGGTCAGCTAACCAGCTAATCTTCATACTTAAATACCGTTACTGTATAGGTAGATTTTGTTGTGAAAGACCTATTACTAGATAATTCATGGGTAGAGCCAAAGAATAGAATGTGAACTGTACAAGTTAACAATAGCATTGATTAAATGAAGGAAGGGGCTCCGGTGTATAGAGAGGGCCTCGCCGTTTAAGAGGTAACCATAGAAACGATGGAACCCACTATTTATCCATTTATATTTTACTATGCTTTTTTGATACCAAGTATCAATACAATTTTTTTTTCTAGGCTAAATGCCTAGAAAAAAAAAAATTGTGGTTGGGAAGGTTATAGTAGCAAAAGCCATTGGAATCCTTATTTTATACATTGGAAGAATCCGTTTTTTTTTTTTAATAGACTAGGAATAACTGAAAAAAAAAAAAACAAATAGAATAAAAATAATATTAAAATAACTGAAAGAAAATATCAATTAGTTATTCATCAAAGTTTCATTTATTCAATGACCAGAATTAAACGGGGATATATAGCTCGGAGACGTAGAACAAGAATTCGTTTATTTACAGCAAGTTTTCGCGGGGTTCATTCAAGGCTGACTCGAACTATTACTCAACAGAAAATAAGAGCTTTAGTTTCGGCTCATCGAGATAGAGATAGAAAAAAAAGGGATTTTCGTCGTTTGTGGATCAGTCGAATAAATGCAGTAATTCGCGAAAAAAAAAAATACTATAGTTATAATATTCTTGTGTACAATCTGTACAAGAGGCAGTTGCTTCTTAATCGTAAAATACTAGCGCAAATAGCTATATTAAATAGGAATTGTCTTTATATGATTTCCAATGAGATCATAAAATAAAAAAAAAAAAAAAAAAGATTGGAAGGAATCCATCCAAATGTTTTAAATGGAGTTCCCCGGAGACTGAACTCCGGGAAGATAGAGTATAAATTAGTATGATAAAATAGAATCATATGATAAAGTCGTCAAAATGAGCAACCACATTCAATAAAAAAAAAGGATTTATTCTTCTTTTCTTACCCGATTCTCCCTTTTCTTACAACACGACAATCTTTATTATCGTATTTTTCGAACAAAACATCAATCCGCATTTGAGTTTGGATTGAAATTGGAATTCAATTGAAAAGCAAACCTATTTATTTTTGGTTCTAAGACCAGTAATTCTAGTGGTCGACTCGTTTTTTTCAAATTGTTTTTCATTATTAAGAAAAGGTAACGAAGATAAAATACGAGCTTGTTTTATAGCAATAGTAATTAATCGTTGTTGTTTTAGGGTCAATCTATTCACCCGTCTAGATAAGATTTTTCCTTGTTCACTAATAAATCTACTAATTAAACTCATGTTTTTATAATCAATTCGATCCCCCGATTGGATCGGGGGCAAACGCTTACGAAACGGTCGCTTGGATTTAAGAAAGGGTCGCTTAGATTTATCCATGGTTTGTTTATGTTTATTCCTTATCCCGAAAATCCTATTTCTTACAAAATAGGATAGAATTTGATTTATTAAATATATGTTTAAATATATGTTATATATAGAATTCAAATATTATGAAATAATATAAGATTTTGAATGTTCCTTGGAGAGGTGACGCACAGATGATCCATTTGATCTATTTCTTTATCTCCCCGTGAATCGTATGCTTGTAACAACGAGGGCAGAATTTTCTCAATTCCAATCGACTAGGCGTATTGTGTCGATTCTTTTGAGTAATATATCTGGAAATACCCGTTGATCCCTTATTAACATTAACACCATTTCGAACACAACTGGTACATTCCAAAATAACCGTTACTCGGATATCTTTCCCTTTGGCCATGAACCCCCTTTTTGGTTTACTCAATTCTTCGATTTTTTTTTTTCCGATTCGAAGCGAAGAATAAGAAAAGAACGAAAACAAAAAATAAAGAAGTTGATAACTCGAAATCAATTTTTGAAAGATTTCATTGCAATCAATATAATATAGTAATAATAAGTAATACAACGATTTCTAACTATATTTAGAATCACAGTAAAGTATTTCATTTTTCATTTCAGTATCTTGTATGATATTGTGTTGCCCCACGCTAGCCATCCCATTTCCATTTCTGGTTTCACTCTATTATGAATCTCATTTTTTTTAATTTAATTCATTATTAAATGAAATAAAATTTAAGCCGGGGCCTGGGTTCCAAATTTCACTGAGGTTGAATCCACTTTTATTCTTTCTCTTTTCTAACTTATTCGAATTCTAATTAAACCCCCCTGATGTCAATAAAAAAAGGGGAATATCAACGCATCCGGGAATAAACGATTGATCTCTATCAACAGACCTGCTAAAACCCCGAACCATAGAGTACTTACCACCGGTGCCACGGAGAGATATGTTTTTAGATCTCGCATTTTAAATCCTCCTTCTTTATTATTTTTTATTTTCTTTATTCTTTATTGTAATTTGGAATAATTGTAATTTATAATACATAATGGTAATACATATATGATCAGATGTATATGTGCTTAAAAACCACCGTGTATTTGTACACGGAACCCCTAATTCAAGATGTACAACGATTCATTAAATATTCCTAAAAAAAAAAAGAGGTCCATTTCTGTCCGAGTATTCCCTAAATATATTCATTTTTTTTTAGGCGGGTTTCATAATCTTTTTTTTTTTTTTTATGTCTATCTCATATGTTATGTATATAAGTATTTATTAATTATTTGAATTAATATTCTATGTGTTATATGATATGAGACTAAAAAGAAAAAATGGCAGGATAATTTGTATATATCAACGGAGGGGATAAAGATGTGGAAAACAAGACAAAGATTCTTTACAATGACATTGTAAACCAATTGAAAGGGATGTAGCGCAGCTTGGTAGCGCGTTTGTTTTGGGTACAAAATGTCACAGGTTCAAATCCTGTCATCCCTATCCCTAACTATTACTTATCTTCTGAGCAGTAACAAGGGATCAATTGAGATCCATTAAAATTGGACATACATACATACTCAATATATATATATTTATATTATATATATTTATATATTATATAGCATGGTCTACGCATGCAAGATGTGTTTAGGTCACAAATCAATTTTTGATTATGAAAAACTAAAAGCGCTCTTAGTTCAGTTCGGTAGAACGTGGGTCTCCAAAACCCGATGTCGTAGGTTCAAATCCTATAGAGCGTGATTCCATTCTTGTTAGATCGAGAATGACACTGAAAGAATTGAACAGCAGTCTGAATTTGACCTCCTGTCGATTAAAACAAGTAGGAGGTCAATAAACAAAAGAGCTAATCAAAGGTCTAACTGATCACCACGTCTGTATTGTAAATATGCAGTTACGAATAATCCAGCTAAAGTAATAGGAATTAGACCTAAGACAATTCCAAATAGAAAAACTTCAATCATTTCAATTTATTTGAAAGTAGAAAAGGGGAGGTAATATCTATCCTTAAATATTAATCTGTATTGCCCGTGAATCTCAATGACCAAGAATTGGAAATTGACACGGTAGGGAACTATAAAATATATGGAATACCACGGAAAGACTTATTTTTATGAATTGTTCATTCAATTCATTTTAAAATTTCACAAATCAAATAAGTCGTATCTTGCTCAGACCGATAAATAGAGCTGAGGTTATAGTTAAAGCCGCTAGTAGAAAACCGAAATAACTAGTTATAGTAAGCATGGAGAGGCTAAATGAAATATGTTCTTTTTATACATATGTTTATAAAGTACTTCCCTAAGTTTCAATTTTTTGAAAGAAAGATACGAAAATAAGCAAAAATACCAATTGAAGGGTTCAATTGAAAGTTTTTGATTCATCAATCTCTCATTATAGACGAACAAAAATATAGTGACATAGGTAAGAAATCAATTTCTCATCTGTGACATCTACCCCTCCCGTGATTCTGAATCAACAGATTTATTGAGCAACTCTAAACTAATAGAATTCAAATATTTAGAATTCTATTAAAATAATAAACTGTGTTGTGTAACTTCATTCAATTCAAAAAATGAGACTTTTAACCTTTTTGAATTAATATGAAAAAAAAAAAAAGAATTGGATCTATTTTGATCGTTTTTTTTTTTTTTTTTTATTTTTTTTATTTATTTTTTTGTATCGAATCCATTTTTCTATTTTAGAACGAAGGAAGAGTAACCTTATACTTATAATATACTTTACCTTTTTTACTTTACTTTATTTTTAACTCTACTAGATTTAGTAGTGGATTCCATTCACAGAATATTTCGAATGAAAAGAAAAAAGCTATCGCACGATCAAATCACTCTAAACTAGGTTCTACATCTTTCTACATTTTTTTGCCTTTCCCTATCTATTTGAATATTTTGTCTTTCCCTATCTATTTGAATATAAAGAATATAAAAACCTATCTTTGTAATTAGACCAAGAAAAACCTTTGGGTCTAATACAAGAACAACAA